GTACAGCTAGTCCGTGAACAGCCAACCATCGCACTGTAAAAATTGGATAGGTTCGATCTATGGTCATTGGGTCCTCCTAAAAAGATCTACTAAATTCATTGAGTTGTTCCAAAGAATCAAAACGGCCGGTTATTAATGGAATTCCTTGCCGGCTCTCTGTAAAATACTCGTTTGGCCGGGGGCTTCCAAACACATCATAAGCTAACCCCGTGCTGACGAATAACCAACCCGCAATGAATAGGGAAGGTATAGTAATGCTATGAATGACCCAGTATCGAATACTGGTAATAATATCAGCAAAAGAACGTTCTCCTGTGCTTCCAGACATGCCGAGCTCCACATATTCTTGTACAGTCAAAGGGCGATCGATTCCGTAAAAGATATCAGTAAATGAAATGGAAATTCACTGAATTTGAATCTTTGTGAGATCGTCAATATAGTACCGAGGGTATTTTTAGAATATACCGAATCAGTATAGCTATCCTTCTTCTGACACAGCAACGCAATTTCAATTGGTATCGAAAGGCAGTGCTAGAAAATTTCTTTCTTCTTTTCTTGTTGCTAGTCGATGTATAACTATGTACTATTCGTACTATTCAATAGAAAATTTCAATAGAAATTCCTAAAATTTCTGTAGTCTGCGGGTTCTTTTGTCTCCATTTCCATGCTTGTCTTCGGACTCGAAATTCAAAATTCAAAATAAAGTAAAATGCGAATCCTACGGATTGTTTTCTACTAATTCATGATGAAGATTATCATATTTCCCCATTTCAATTCGATATGAGATCTACAAATCTCCTTTTCGTAGATGTAGAATTTTTTGTTGTAATTATCCTCCTTTTTTTTTTTTTTTTTTCAAGGAATTGGTTAGTTGTCCAAAAACAAGTAACGGCGGGAGATAGGATTCGATAAAAATAACAGAACGCGAAAAATGCCTAAAATAATTCTAATAATCTAGATTTGTCATGCCCGCGTTGTTGTATTAGACCCAAGGGTTCTTTCTTGACCTACCTACAACGCGTGGGCTTTATCCTTTATAGATAATATGGAAAGACAAAATAGAAAATCTATAAAGGAAAAGATAATAGGAGTTCTTACTTAGTTTTAGAATCGAATTGAACCGAAATAAAAATTTTCTTTTTTGAGTGATCTGATTGTGCGATACCTTTTTTCTTCTCATTTGAGATATTATGGGAATGAACCCACCGCTGAACCTAATGAGTTAAAAATATAAAGTAAATAAAATAAAGTAAAAAAGAAATAAAAAAGAAAAAAGTAAAGCAAAGGTTATTTAAAGTATTAAAGTAAAGAAAAAAGTATTATAAGGTGGTCACTCTTTAGTCGAAAATGTATTTGATACAATAAAAAAGAAAAAATTAAAATACAAAATAGAAGCGATTCCTCAAAGTTACATGGCATAGTTTTTAGTATTTTTTTAATATTAGTTGATTCAAGAGTTGCCCACTCAATCTGTTGATTCGGAATCGTGGGATGGGTCGCTGTAAAAGACGATGAATTGGTTTCTTTTTCTATCCCTGCCACTCATTTTTGTTAGTACCTTCTAGAATACTTGAAGAATCAAAACTTTCAATTGAAGGTATTCTTTCAATGGGTAGAGCATTTTTGCTTATCTTCGTATCGTCCAACAGTGGAAACTTAGGGAAGTGCTTTATAAACATATGTATAAAAAGAACATATTTCCTTTAGCTCTGTCATGCCTACTATAACTAGTTATTTTGGTTTTCTACTAGCGGCTTTAACTATAACCTCGGCTCTATTTATTGGTCTGAGTAAGATAGGACTTATTTGAAATTAATTGAATGAATAATTCATAAAAAGAAACCCTTCTGTGGTATTCCACATATTGTCTAGTTCCTTACCGTACCACGTTAATTACCAATTATTGGTTATTGAGATTCCTAGGCAAGGCAGATTAATATTTAGGAATAGATATTACCTCTCTTTTTAACCTTTCAAATTAAAAAAAAAAATAATAAATAAAATTCAAATGATTGAAGTCTTTCTATTTGGAATCGTCTTAGGTCTAATTCCTATTACTTTGGCTGGATTATTCGTAACCGCCTATTTACAATACAGACGTGGTGATCAGTTGGACCTTTGATTAATTAACATCTCTTTTTTTAACTGACCCCTCCCTTCTTTAATTTAATCCGAGGGGGAGGTCAGGGTCAAATTCAGATTGCTGTTCAATTATTTCAGTTCAGTGTGTATGGTTTTAGATCTAAGACGACAAGAGCGGAATCACGCTCTGTAGGATTTGAACCTACGACATTGGGTTTTGGAGACCCACGTTCTACCGAACTGAACTAAGAGCGCTTTCTTATCACAACGAAAAAGGCTGGAAATAAGGAGATTCTCTTTTTTTACCCCAACAATTCTTGTATGTGTATACTATCATATATCATAAAATAGAAATTTATGTATGTCAAAATGAAATCGATCGAAAAAAAAAAAAAAAAGATCTCGCGTTACTGCTGCTCTGAGCGGTAATTGGTAGGGATGACAGGATTTGAACCCGTGACATTTTGTACCCAAAACAAACGCGCTACCAAGCTGCGCTACATCCCTTTCAATTGGCCTACAATATCATTGTAAAGAATCCCTGTCTTGTTTTCCACATCCTTATTTTTTATTCCCTCTAGTGATATGCAAAATGGATCTTGCCTTTTCTTGTTTTTGGTCTCATATCATATACCATATAATAATAATAAATTATTATTTTTCTTGGGAATTCGCAGGTGTAAAGTGACCCTTTTTCTGTTTTAAGAAAAAAAAAAAAAAAAAAAAAAGAAAATCAAATCTTATATACCGAATCATTGCGCATTTCAATTTGAATTAGGGATTCCGCGCACAAATACAAGTGGGCCTTTAACTACATATACATCTCTTACCATAATATATTCCAATAGGGAATACAAAAACAAAAAAGAAGGAGGATTTTCAATGCGAGATCTAAAAACATATCTTTCCGTGGCACCGGTACTAAGTACTCTATGGTTCGGGTCTTTAGCAGGGTTATTGATAGAAATCAACCGTTTATTCCCCGACGCATTGACATTTCCTTTTTTTTCATTCTAGTTATTGAACTGGAACGGGGTGAAGAAGATTAGAGCTAGAATCAAATATTTGTGACTAATCTCTCTTTCCCCTCTTTTCGTTTTTTTGTTTTACAATTAGAAAGAAGGAAAGCGAAAGAAAAAAGGTGGCTTCAACCTCAGCGAAACCCGGGTTCAGGCTCCGATTAAATTAATTATTAATTATCCAGTTAAAAGCAAATAGACAGGTAAAAGAAAACGGAAATCGAAATATGGCTAGGGTAAGAGTATCCTCCACTACAAGATCCTTAAATGAAATACTGGACTGCGATTTAGCAATATAGTTAGAAATTCTTGTATTACTTATTATTTTTTATTTTTATTTCCTATTTATTTACTATATTGATTGCAATAAAATCTTTATTTCATAAGTTTTTTTTGAGTGGTTAGCAACTTCTATTTTTTTGTCCCGTGCTTCTTATTCGTTGCGGGTCGGAAAATAGAAAAGTTGGGTGAATCAAAAACCCCAAGGAGGTTCATGGCCAAGGGTAAAGAGGTCCGAGTAAGGGTTATTTTGGAATGTACTAGTTGTGTTCGAAACGGTGTTAATAAGGAATCAAGGGGTATTTCCAGATATATTACTCAAAAGAATCGACACAATACACCCAGTCGATTGGAATTGAGAAAATTCTGTCCCTATTGTTACAAGCATACACTTCATGGGGAGATAAAAAAATAGATAGAGTCAAGCCGCGTGCTTTTGTGTCACCCTTCCAAGGGACATGAAAAACTAATCTAGATATATATCTAGATTATTTCATATATTTTAATAAAAACAAATAAATAAATCTAGACAAACCAAATCCTATAATTGATTCTATAAATCATTTTTTGATTTCATCGAAATGGGATTTTAGGGATAAGGAATAAACAAATTATGGATAAAACCAAGCGACTCTTTCTTAAATCCAAGCGATCTTTTCGTAGGCGTTTGCCCCCGATCCAATCGGGGGATCGAATTGATTATAGAAACATGACTTTAATTAGTCGATTTCTTAGTGAACAAGGAAAAATATTATCTAGACGGGTGAATAGATTGACCTTAAAAGAACAACGATTAATTACTATTGCTATAAAACAAGCTCGTATTTTATCTTCGTTACCTTTTCTTAATAATGAGAAACAATTTGAAAGAAGTGGGTTGACCGCTAGACCTCCCGGTCTTAGAACCAGAAAAAAATAGGCTTACTCTTCAATTAAATAAAAATTCCAATCCGAACTCAAACACAGATGGATGTTTTGTTCAAAAAATCTGTGAAGCAGCCGTGCCATAAGAAAAAAAAAAAGAATTGGGAAAGAAGAATAAAATCAATCTTTTTTTTTATTGAGCGTGTTCGCTCATTTTGACGACTTTATCATATTATTTCTACTCTACCTTCCTCTTACTGGAGTTCATTCTCCAGAGAACTCCGTTTAAAAATTATAATGGATTCCTTCCAATTTCCTTATTTTATAATCTCATTGGAAATCATATAAAGACAATTCCTATTTGATATAGCTATTTGTGCAAGTATCTTACGATTAAGAACCAACTGCGCCTTATACAGATTGTATATTAATCTACTATAACTATAGGATACCAGATTTCCGCGAATTACTGCATTTATTCGGGTGATCCACAAACGACGAAAATCTCTTTTTTTCCTATCTCTATCGCGATGAGCCGAAACCAAAGCTCTTATTTTCTGTTGAGTAATTGTTCGGCTAAGTCGTGAATGAGCCCCGCGAAAGCTTGATACAAATAAACGCATTTTTGTTCTACGTCTCCGAGCTATATATCCTCGTCTAATTCTGGTCATTGAATAAATGAATAAATGAAACTTTGATGAATAACTAATTGATTTCCTTTCTTTCAGTTATTCTTTTCCCCTTTCCTAGTCTATTAATAACAAAACGGACTCTTCCAATTTATAAAATAAAAATTCCAATGGCTTTTGCTACTCTAACCTTCCCGACCACGCTTTTACCTTTTGTCGAGGCATTGGAAAGAAAATAGTAAAAAAAAAACGAAAGTAGTAAATAGATAAAGAAATTGTGGGTTCCGTCGTCTCTATGATTACTTCTTAAACGGTGAGGCCCTCTCTATACACCGGAGCCACTTCCTTCATTTAATCAATTCTATTGGTAACTTGTACAGTTACCACTCTTCGGCTCTACCCATGAATTTTCTAGTAATAGGTCTTTCATAACGAGATAGACCTTATACAGTAACGGTATTTAATTATGAAGATTGGTGGGGTAGCTGACCTTGTTAGTCCGTTCTTGCAAGAGTAGAAAGATAATCTTTCTGCTTTTTTATAGTATTTCCCCCGCTTAATGGATAACTATTTGTTACCAATGGGGAATTCTTTCTCACCTTAAATTAATTGCAAATTGAGGTGGTGGAATTTGCGCCAGTGGAAACCATAAATTTCATACACAATAGAAAGATATGATAGATCGATCTTTTTTTAGATAGTGAATGGAGTTCTTCTTCTTCTATTCTATCCGATTCACAGGTACTGATCATTGATACTTAAAAAAGGGTTTCTTTCTTTTGGTTTGTCTCAGCCCATGATTGAAACGAGTCGCACATACACCCTTGTACATGTTCCTCGGCGCTGAGGACATCCCCGCAGAGCGGGGGATTTGGTAACATTTCTGATTGGCTGTCTTGGGTTTCTAATAAGTTGTTTAATAGTTGGCATGCTGAATTATCCATTATGGGCTGGTTTAGATCGATCCTAACCGGATGATTATGAATTTCTTCTGTTTACTAGAATATTAAACCCTTAAGAAGTGACTGCTATGTTTTATCCAACCGCTACAAGATCAACAAGTCCATGAGCTTGGGCTTCTGTTGCTGACATAAAAGTATCCCTTTCCATGTCTTCGGATACAACCCATAAGGGCTTGCCCGATCTTTGTACATAAACCATTGTAAGGATTTCGCGCAGTCTCAGTAGTTCTTCCGTATCCAGGATAAATTCTCCCGTTTGTGCCCCATAAAAAGCGCCAATAGGTTGATGGATCATGACCCTGATGATATATTATAACATAATAAAAATAAAAGGTTCCTCTATCTCGCACGATTCGGCGAGGGGAAGAGATAAAGAAAAAGATAGAATTGAACAACCGTACGGGCACTTTTTCGCATTGCATACGGCTCGCCAATGGAATTTGCTTTTTACCCTTCATCAAACAAGGATAAAAAGGGGGTTCTATTATACCCAGATGGGTAAATGATCCAATTACCACCCTTCTTTTTTTTTGAGGAGTTCAAAAATACTATGATGGCTCCGTTGCTTTATATATTTATTTCTTTTGTGATTCAGCAATCCCAAAGTTTCTTTTTTTTTTTTTCAAATCAAAATAAAAAAAAGAAATAAATCAAAAATAATCTTCTTTTTTTATTTTCGTACTCTTTCATACCATAAATCTTGTTAATTGTTAATTGTTAAGAACCTTTCGGCGTGAAAAAGGTGTGTGGCGCTGCAATAGGCCTCCGATAGGTAAGATAAACTCGGAATACCCCTTCTTTATCTCATACTACTGCTTCGATACATAATCAAATATTTTGAAAAAAAAAAAAAAAAACACTAACAATTTTCATATCGAATTCGAAGTGCCATGCTATTATTACTTAATATTAAGAATTCATATGGCGAAGGCATAGTCTTCTTTTTTCTCTCAAATAAAAAACTCATTGGCGCCAAGCGTGAGGGAATGCTAGACGTTTGGTACTTGCTCCGGCGGCCAAGAGAAAAGACCCCATGGAGGCGGCCAATCCCATGCATATTGTCTGTACATCGGGTCGCACAAATTGCATAGTATCATAAATTGCTATCCCGGGTATTACCCATCCGCCAGGAGAGTTGATAAATAAATACAAATCCTTGGTCTCGTTCTCTATACTGAGATATACCATAATACCAATAAGTTGATTCGAGATATCGCTCTCAACCATTTGACCTAAAAAAAGTAATCTTTCTCGATAAAGTCGGTTGATTAGGATAAAACAGTATCCCTTCGGAGCCGTACAGGCATCTTTTGATGCATACGGTTCAACAAAACTTGCGAAAAACAAATCAATGTGTAGCTCCTAGCCCCTTTCCTTTCTTTTTTCCTCGCTTCTATCGAGGGGCTTTTCTTCCGGTTTTCAAGAACGCTGAGTTTAGCCGGTTTCCTAGACCTATAATATTCTAATATAAAAAAGAAATTCACTAAACTTATCGACTTATCGAACTAACTTTTCATTGATGTATTTTTTCATCGAGATCCGATCCAAAAATCACGATGCCATTTTCTTGTTCCTGAATTGAATGGGCTTCTTCCATTTTTTTAGGTTTAGGCTCTACTCCGAGTAAGGATTCGCCCGATTTTGATTTGCACATATAAGACAAATGACCCCAATACCACGTCTCTTTTTTGCTATGACTTACCCCTTTTTTAATTCATTTCTTTCATGTCTTCCGCCAAATATTTGACATATTCATCATATTTAGCATTCCGTTGATTAACGTTTGAGATCGCTTTTCGAATAAAGGAATCGTTTATGATATAAGTAATAATCATAGATATATTACCAATTGGGTTTTTCTAAACGGAGCCTGGATACCTCATTTTATTGGTCCAGCCAAGACGACCATAAAATTGATTTATTGCTAATATTAATCTGGATGCTTCCTCACGAAATAGATCTAATTGCACTTCATTGCATTTCACGCTACAAATTTTTGATAATTCAATCAATTTTTTGGGCGAAACAGAGGATATCTCGATCGGGGGAGAGAACGGGGAAATCCCATATGACCCAATAGATCTGACAAGTCGCACTATATGTCAACCCAAGATGGATGCTTGTCCCCGGGACTTCGATAAGGTACTTTTGGAACACCAATAGGCATAAAATGAAAGAAAAAAGAATTAAGTACTCTAGTTCACTTTGATGTGGAAGCGTAATAATGGGCTTCTTGTCTTAATACTAGTGGCCGTTATCTTAGTTTATACATAGATTGACGAAGTTCATAAAATAAAGGAAAATTCTTACGAATAAGTCTTTTGAATGATGACCAAATATGGATACATTCGCTCATAGAAAAGGGAATCAACCCCCATTGCGTATTGGTACTTATCGAGTATAGAATAGATCTGCTTCTCTTTTTTCCTACGAACCGAACTCTTCCATTATTACTAAAAGAATAGAACAAATATTAATATTAATCCCTTTTTCGAGATAATCCCCTGAAAAAAGGGGTACATAGCATAGTTTTTTTCAATGCAATAAAGTTACATAGTGTCTATTTTTTATTAATAAAGGGGTAGTCCCATGGGTTTGCCTTGGTATCGTGTTCATACCGTCGTATTGAATGATCCCGGTCGTTTGATTGCTGTCCATATAATGCATACAGCCCTGGTTGCGGGTTGGGCCGGTTCAATGGCTCTATATGAATTAGCTGTTTTTGATCCCTCCGATCCAGTTCTTGATCCAATGTGGAGACAAGGCATGTTCGTTATACCCTTCATGACTCGTTTAGGAATAACCGATTCATGGGGTGGTTGGAGTATTACAGGGGGGACAGTAACGAATCCGGGTATTTGGAGTTACGAAGGTGTAGCGGGGGCACATATTGTGTTTTCCGGATTGTGCTTCTTGGCAGCTATCTGGCATTGGGTGTATTGGGATCTAGCAATATTTGTTGATGACCGTACAGGAAAACGTTCTTTGGATTTGCCTAAAATCTTTGGAATTCATTTATTTCTCTCAGGAGTGGCTTGCTTTGGTTTTGGGACATTTCATGTAACAGGATTGTATGGTCCTGGAATATGGGTGTCTGATCCGTATGGACTAACTGGAAAGGTACAATCTGTAAATCCAGCATGGGGTGTGGAAGGTTTTGATCCTTTTGTTCCAGGAGGAATAGCCTCTCATCATATTGCGGCAGGGACATTGGGTATATTAGCAGGCTTATTCCATCTCAGTGTCCGCCCGCCACAACGCTTATACAAAGGATTACGTATGGGCAATATTGAAACCGTTCTTTCCAGCAGCATCGCTGCTGTCTTTTTTGCAGCGTTTGTTGTTGCTGGAACTATGTGGTATGGGTCAGCAACTACCCCCATCGAATTATTTGGTCCCACCCGTTATCAATGGGATCAGGGATACTTTCAGCAAGAAATATATCGAAGAGTCAGTGCTGGACTAGCCGAAAATCAAAGTTTATCAGAAGCTTGGTCTAAAATTCCTGAAAAATTAGCTTTTTATGATTACATCGGAAATAATCCTGCGAAAGGGGGATTATTCAGAGCGGGTTCAATGGATAACGGGGATGGAATAGCTGTCGGGTGGTTAGGACACCCTATATTTAGAGATAAAGAAGGGCGTGAACTTTTTGTACGTCGTATGCCTACTTTTTTTGAAACATTTCCAGTTGTTTTGGTAGACGGAGATGGAATTGTTAGAGCCGACGTTCCTTTTCGAAGGGCAGAATCGAAGTATAGTGTCGAACAAGTAGGTGTAACCGTTGAGTTCTATGGTGGCGAGCTGAATGGCGTGAGTTATAGTGATCCTGCTACTGTGAAAAAATATGCTAGACGTGCTCAATTGGGTGAAATTTTTGAATTAGATCGTGCTACTTTGAAATCCGATGGTGTTTTTCGTAGCAGCCCAAGGGGCTGGTTTACGTTTGGACACGCTTCATTTGCTCTGCTTTTCTTCTTCGGACACATTTGGCATGGTGCTAGAACCTTGTTCAGAGATGTTTTTGCTGGTATTGACCCGGATTTGGACGCTCAAGTGGAATTTGGAGTATTCCAAAAACTTGGAGATCCAACTACAAGAAGACAAGTAGTCTGATGCAGCATTGCTCTACTATTTTAGTTTCTCGCTTCTGCTTCTATTTTCGATTTGTGCTTTTTATTTAAAATAAGGTATAAGGTACTGGAGAAATATGGATTTAAATCGCCGTCCTTTTTGATTCTTTTTTTCTTTAATCCGGGGGATGATCCCAAATAAACAGGTATGGAAGCTATAATTGGAAACCACGATCGAATTTATGGAAGCATTGGTTTATACATTCCTCTTAGTCTCGACTCTAGGGATCATTTTTTTCGCTATCTTTTTTCGAGAACCGCCTAAAGTTCCAACTAAAAAAACAAAATGATTTTTTTTTATCTCAATTGAAGTAATGGGCCTCCCAATATTGGGAGGCCCATTACTTCTACTTCAACTAGTCCCCGTGTTCCTCGAATGGATCTCTTAGTTGTTGAGAGGGTTGCCCAAAAGCAGTATATAAGGCGTACCCAGTAAAACTTACAAGTAACCCAGATATAGAGATGGCGACTAGGGTTGCTGTTTCCATTATTATAGAATTTCAAGACCACACTGGATCCATGATAAGATCGTTTATTTACAACGGAATGGTATACAAAGTCAACAGATCTCAATCAATACAAAATAGGATTTATGGCTACACAAACAGTTGAGGGTAGTTCTAGAGCTCGTCCAAAAAGAACTTCTGCAGGGGGGTTGTTGAAACCCTTGAATTCGGAATATGGTAAAGTAGCTCCTGGATGGGGAACTACTCCTTTGATGGGAGTCGCAATGGCTTTATTTGCGGTATTCCTATCTATTATTTTGGAGATTTATAATTCGTCCGTTTTACTGGACGGAATTTCACTGAATTAGAATGAAATTTACAAGAATCACAAAATACTACCTTTTAAATAAGCATTTAGGTATCGGATTTTGATTTTAGTTGATTGGTAGTTCGACCGCGAATTTTTTATTTCTGTATTTCCGGAATATGAGTGTGCGACTTGTTCGAATTGATCCTATTGATAGTACAGAGCATAGATCTGTCGTCTTGATCGAGATGGCTTTACTCCGTCGGATATTCATTCGAGTATCTGGAGCACGGAATATATGAAATAGATCACGAAGTATTCGAACTATGATTCATACTTAATATTCAGACCCCTTGGCCGGATTCAAAAAATTTTTCCAAAGACAAAATTTTCAATTGCAAGATTTTTCTTCTTTCAAATTCCCCATTTCTGCTTTTATTTTACTCAAAGCACAAATTTGAATAAATGATGATCCAAGGATTCTTACTCATGGAATCTTTGGACTTAGTTTGAAGGTTTTATTGAATCATCGTGGTTCTAGTATGAATCTGAGGTTTCAATTGATTCATAGGGTCTTAACAAGAAAATTCCTATCAATAATAAAGAAAACAAAAGTCAAGCTGCATTACATACAACTCAAAATAACAAATCAAAGAAAATGAAATAGGTAAATAGAAGATTCAAGAGGCCTGTAACGATCAACATAAAGATAAGCGCGTCGACTTGATTTTTTGGCATTCTAATTATAACCACAAAGAAAAGCTTTCTTATTTTTATTCTTTCGTATTTTTAGATAAGATTGAATCCAAAAATTAAGAAGTTTCAAATTTTCTATTCCATACCAGTATTGGGGTGGTTTTGTTTGAGCCGTACGAGATGAAATTCTCATATACGGTTCTCAGAGGGGAGTTCTCTTGGTTTACCTATCTCAATAAAGTCTACGATTGGTTCGAAGAACGTCTCGAGATTCAGGCGATTGCAGATGATATAACTAGTAAATACGTTCCTCCTCATGTCAACATATTTTATTGTCTGGGAGGAATTACGCTCACTTGTTTTTTAGTACAAGTAGCTACAGGGTTTGCTATGACTTTTTACTACCGCCCGACCGTTACTGAGGCTTTTGCCTCTGTTCAATACATAATGACGGAAGTTAACTTCGGGTGGTTAATTCGATCGGTTCATCGATGGTCGGCAAGTATGATGGTCCTAATGACAATCCTGCACGTATTTCGCGTGTATCTCACCGGGGGTTTTAAAAAACCTCGCGAATTGACTTGGGTTACAGGTGTGGTTCTGGCTGTATTGACCGCATCTTTTGGTGTAACAGGTTATTCTTTACCTTGGGACCAAATTGGATATTGGGCAGTAAAAATTGTAACAGGCGTGCCCGAAGCAATTCCGGTAATAGGATCGCCTTTGGTAGAGTTATTACGCGGAAGTGCTAGTGTGGGACAGTCCACTTTGACTCGTTTTTATAGTTTACACACTTTTGTATTACCTCTTCTTACTGCCGTATTTATGTTAATGCATTTCCTAATGATACGTAAACAAGGTATTTCTGGCCCTTTATAAAATTATACAAAATCTAGATTATAGCGATTTGTAATCAACCCTTTATCTTATTGCTTGGGGGAGGAACAATAATATTTCATTGCTACAAATATGGATTATTGACAAAGAATAAGACATGGAGTTGGAAATTTCCCCTCAACTCCATAATATTGGACTTTTTATTTGACATGAATGAAATGAATAGTTGACGGGAATTCTCCGAAG